TACTATGAAAAGGGGCATAAGTCGAGCTACAAGAAAAATTCCCGCTGCTACCATCGTAGCAGCATGTATAAGGGCCGAAATAGGGGTCGGCCCTTCCATTGCATCAGGTAACCATACATGAAGGGGAAATTGTGCAGATTTAGCAATCGCACCAGCAAATAATAGAACAGCGCACAAAGTAACAAATACAGAATTGACCTCATTATTAGAAATCAAGTTATTGAATATTTGAAATAAATCACGAAATTCGAAACTCCCCGTTATCCAATAAAACCCTAAAATGCCTAATAATAAACCAAAATCACCAACACGATTAGTTACAAATGCTTTTTGACAAGCCTTTGCTGCAACAGGTCGTGTGAACCAAAATCCTATTAATAGATACGAACACATTCCAACCAATTCCCAAAAAATATAAATTTGTATCAAATTTGAACTAGTAACTAATCCCAACATGGAAGTACTGAAAAAACTCATATAAGCAAAAAATCTCAAATATCCGTGATCATGAGACATATAATTATCACTATAAATCAGAACCATAATTCCAACAGTAGTGATTAATATTGACATAATAGAAGTAAGTGGATCGATCAAGTATCCGAATTCTAAAGAAAAATCATTATTTATAATCCAAGACCATACATATTGATAGACAGAACTGCTATTTATTTGCTGAATAGACAGATTCAGAGAAAAAATCATGACTATACTTAACAATAAAACGCTCTGAAAAGCCCACATACGACGAAGACTTTTTGTTGCCGTCGGAAAAAGAAGAAGTCCCAACCCTATTAACATAGGAACTGGAAGTGGAAGAAAAGGTATTATCCACGCATATTGATATGTCTGTTCCATAAAAAAAGTTTTTTATTCTTAATTAATTGTTTTCGATTCACCGGATCTTACCTCTTTCGAAAAAAGTCAATAAAAAATCAAGATATGCACTAACTTATTGAATAATTTTATATTAGTATTTATTCTGAGTCTTTTCAAAATCGTTCAAATATTCAAAACAAGAAGTTACAGTTGGTCAAATGATATTACTAAGTGACATATAAAAATGAATACTTATAATAGGAAAATGAAAATATAGCAAGGATAAAAATTTAGGCTAAAAAGAATACTTTATCCTGATATGAATTATAGGATTAACTAAGGGCATTGGTCTAATGAAAAAACCTCTTGATTTTCGTTAGTTTATTTAAACTCATTAACTAATTCATTATGGGATTGATTGTTTTCTATTTCAATCAAAACAATTTATTAGTAAAGTTTAGAAGATTATAGATCTAAAATGAACCTTTTTTATCAAGTTTGACTAAAAAAAGACTCCATTTATTAGGCAAAAGTTTACAATCCTTTGAGGTATTTTATTACATGTAAATAAAGTATAGAATAAGGAAAATAAAGGGTTTTTAGGTTATTTATTTCTTTTATTAAGTTTGATTTAGCAGATTCTAAAGATAGAACTTTGAGAGATAAACAACGAGAACTAAAAGTTCCAAAACAAAAATTTTTTTATTTCGAGTAATTTTTGATCCAATTTTAACGGATATTTGACATATCTATATTTCTTTTTTATGAAGAAAATCTTATTTAGATATATGAAGAGAATCTTTTTTAGATAAAAAATATATAATGAATAAGAAATAAGAATTCGTTTTGAACAATAGATGTCTTTCACATCCAACTATAACAATGAGTAACTTTTAAATGGCAGTTCCAAAAAAACGTACTTCGATATCAAAAAAGCGTATTCGTAAAAATATTTGGAAAAGGAAAGGATATGGGGCGGCGTTAAAAGCTTTGTCATTAGGGAAATCTCTTTCTACCGGGAGTTCAAAAAGTTTTTTTGTACGACAAACAAATAAGTCCTAAAATATCGGAATAATCAGATCAAAAAATCGGCTCATTAATTTGTTAATATCAAAGTGAATATAAAATGAATAATTGGCAGTACCTATTCTAATCAATATGAACTCAATATGAAATAGACCCTTAATTTGAATTTTATAAAAGAATTCTTCTGTTTTCTGAATTCTAAAAAAAAAAAAAGAAGAAAGAAAAAATACAAAATTTTTTATTGATTTTATTTTTAGTATATTTTCACTCAAATTTTGGTGGTGGGGAGTCTTCTTTTCCCCATCGACCTTTACAAGAATGACAAATTCTTATGTTTCTCGGGAAGGCCAGATAGAATATTTTTAGTTCAAATTAATGAAGTGTTTAAACTAATTGATTCCGTGTTAAAAATTTTTGGATAACTTTCTGACTTCTTAATTTATTTACTATATGGAATGAGTTTTCTATATATCTCCAATTTTCAGCCCAATCAATATCAATAAAAGAACTTAATTGTTGCAATGTTATGTACAAAAAATGTGTCAATTTGGAATAATCCAAAATTGACATATTTTAAATTAATTGATCAAATTGATTTTTTGTTTCAAATTTATAAAATCAGATAAACCAGAAAGAATGACAATAAAAGTAAAAAATGAAACTAATGAACCTTCAAATTGACTTTTGAACTCATTTTTTTATCAATTTGAATCTTTACTTTTATCAATTTGAATCTTTACTAAAAAAACTTATTTGATTGAATTGACTTGTTCAATCTCGACGATTGAACATAAATAGGGTATTATGAGTTCGAGCAAGCCGCTATGGTGAAATCGGTAGACACGCTGCTCTTAGGAAGCAGTGCTAGAGCATCTCGGTTCGAGTCCGAGTGGCGGCATGCCATCTTCTAAAAGAGATCCAATAGATCTTATAATAAAAATAAATTAAATTCCCTATTTCTATTTCTTAATTAATATAGGGGATTCCCTCCCCTTTTTTCATTTTTATGATATTTTCAACTTTAGAGCATATATTAACTCATATTTCTTTTTCTATTGTTTCAATTGTAATCACACTTCATTTGATAACCTTATTGGGCAATGAAATCATAAAACCATATGATTCGTCAGAAAAGGGGATGATAGCTACTTTTTTATGTCTAACAGGATTATTAACCACTCGTTGGATTTATTCAGGCCATTTCCCGCTAAGTGATTTATATGAATCATTAATTTTTCTTTCATGGAGTTTCTCTCTTATTCATATAGTGCCTTATTTCAAAATAAGAAAAAATGATTTAACCACAATAACTGCCTCAATTACTATTTTTACCCAAGGCTTTGCTACTTCGGGTCTTTTAAATGAAATACACAAACCCACAATATTAGTACCTGCTCTACAATCGGAGTGGTTAATAATGCACGTAAGTATGATGATATTGAGCTATGCGGCTCTTCTTTGTGGATCATTATTATCAGTAGCACTTCTAGTCATTACATTTAGAAATATTTTTTATAGTTCTAAAAGTAATAATTTATTAAAATTAAATGAGTCGTTTTCATTTGGTGAAATCCAATACAAGAATGAAAGAAACAATATTTTTCAAAAAACTTCTTTTTTTTCTGATAAGAATTATTACAAGGCCCAATTTATTCAACAATTGGATTATTGGAGTTATCGTGTGATTAGCCTAGGATTTATCTTTTTAACCATAGGTATTCTTTCAGGAGCAGTATGGGCTAATGAAGCATGGGGATCATATTGGAGTTGGGATCCAAAAGAAACTTGGGCCTTTATTACTTGGATCGTATTCGCAATTTATTTGCATACTCGAACAAATAAAAATTTGCAAGGAGCAAATTCCGCAATTGTGGCGACTCTAGGCTTTCTTATCATTTGGATATGCTATTTTGGGGTCAATCTATTAGGAATAGGGCTACATAGTTATGGTTCATTCACGTTAACCTATAGTTAAATTCAAGAAAAGTTCTTAAGAATACAAACAGAATGCAATAATGCAATACGGTGTATATAAAGCATCTTGTCTCAACCGGCGAGAACCGCGTGAATCACTATACTACTTGATTCACACGGTTCTCGCAAAGACCGAGTACATTGGGTAAAATTTTAAATTCATAGTTTGTTTTGACTTTATTTAAAATTTAATTTAAGAGAATAAAAATACTTCTTTTTCATTAGCCAACCAACTCTAAAAATAATAGGAGTTTTTTTTTTTTAGAAAACTATCTATAAAAATAATTAGATAGAATACCTTCAACCTTGTCAACTGATAGTGAAAGAACAAAATCGGGGTACATACCAATACCTATTACGGGTATAAAAATGGAGATGGAAACAAATAACTCGCGCGGTCCAGAATCAAAAACATAAGAGTTTGGAGTATTAAATAACTTGTATCCATAGAATATCTGGCGTGACATAGATAATAAATAAATAGGAGTTAATATCATTCCAATTGCCATTACAAAAGTGATGGCAATTTTGGGCATTAAAAGATATTTTTGGCTGGTAATTATTCCTAAAAATACTAGCACTTCTGCAACAAAACCACTCATACCCGGTAATGCAAGGGAAGCCATGGAAAAACTACTGAACATTGTAAAGATTTTTGGCATGGGGATAGCTACTCCACCCATTTCATCGAGATAAACAAGACGTATTCTATCATAGCTCGTTCCCGCCAAGAAAAAAAGTGCAGCACCAATAAAGCCATGAGAGATTATTTGTAAAATAGCTCCATTGAGTCCCGTATCGGTTATCGAAGCAATTCCTATAAGTATGAAACCCATATGAGATACGGAGGAATAGGCTATTCTTTTTTTTAAATTACGTTGGCCGAGAGATGTTGAAGCTGCATAGATTATTTGTATTGTGCCTACTACCATCAACCAAGGAGAAAATATAGAATGAGCGTGTGGTAATAATTCCATATTAATCCGAATCAATCCATACGCTCCCATTTTTAATAAAATTCCGGCTAGAAGCATACAAGTACTGTAATGTGCCTCTCCGTGGGTATCTGGTAACCATGTATGTAGGGGTAGAATCGGCAATTTGACAGCAAAAGCAATTAAAAATCCAATATAGAATATGATTTCCAAAGCCACAGGATACGACTGATTAACTGATGTTTC